AGTAAATTGCCTGACAAAAGGATTATCTTGATAGGATAAATTATGAAAATAAAATTTTCATTTACTATATTTATATTTAATAGAATTAAACTATTCCTAAAAGTATCAAAAACTTTTGTGCATCTTACACTAAAATATAAAAAGATAAGCTAATTAAGCTAATGGGTTCATACCCCATTTATAAAGGTTTTAATCCTTTTCTTTTTAATTTTTAATAATTCATATAAAATTATATTTTTATTAATTTTAATAATAGGAACAATAATCACTATTTCCTCAAACTCTTGGTTAAGAGCTTGAATAGGACTGGAAATTAATTTATTATCATTTATTCCCCTAATAAATGATAATAATTTAATATCAACAGAATCTTCATTAAAATATTTTTTAATCCAAGCTTTAGCTTCAACTGTTTTTATTTTTTTTTCAATTTTTTTAATATTAGAAAATTTTTATAGAATTCAAATTAATTTATCATACGCAAAAATTTTAATTTTAAGAGCTATTTTATTAAAAATAGGAGCAGCCCCTTTTCATTTTTGATTCCCAAGTGTTATACAAGGATTAATATGAACAAATGCTTATATTTTAATAACATGGCAAAAAATTGCTCCTATTTTTATTTTATCTTATGTAATTTATAAACCTCTAATTATTTTTTGTGCAATTTCATCAGCTATTTGCGGGGCAATTGGAGGATTTAATCAAACTTCTCTAACTAAATTAATGGCTTATTCTTCAATTAATCATATAGGATGAATATTAATTGCGATATTAAAAAATGAGTCAATATGAATTTTATACTTTATTTTTTATTCATTATTAAATTTTACAGTTATTCTATTATTTAAAATATTTAATATATCTCATATTAATCAAATATTTTCAATACTAATAAATTCAAAACCTTTAAAATTCATAACATTTTTTAATTTATTGTCTCTGGGGGGATTACCCCCATTCTTAGGGTTTATTCCCAAGTGATTAATTATTCAATCCTTAACTTTTGAAAATCAATACCTACTATTAATAATTTTAATTGTTAGAGCTTTAATTTCATTATATTTTTATTTACGGATAGGGTACACTGCTTTTATATTAAACTACACAGAAATAAATTGAACTTTAACCTATCAGTATAATAAAATTTTAATAAATTTATATTTAATTTGTTCATCAATATCTATTTTTGGATTATACAGAATTTCATTCATTTATATTATGCTTTAAGGCTTTAAGTTAAATAAACTAATAGCCTTCAAAGCTATATATATAAGAATATCTTTTAAGCCTTAGCAATAAACATGCTCCTTTAGAATTGCAGTCTAATATCATAATTGACTATAAAGCCATGATTAAAGAGAAAAATCTCATAAATAAATTTACAGTTTACCGCCTATTGTCAGCCATTTAATCATTGCGACAATGATTATTCTCAACAAATCATAAAGATATTGGAACACTTTATTTTATATTCGGTGCTTGATCTGGTATAGTGGGAACTTCCCTAAGAATTTTAATTCGAGCTGAATTAGGGCATCCTGGAGCTTTAATTGGTGATGACCAAATTTATAATGTAATTGTAACTGCACATGCTTTTATTATAATTTTCTTTATAGTTATACCTATTATAATTGGAGGGTTTGGAAACTGATTAGTACCATTAATATTAGGAGCACCTGATATAGCTTTTCCACGTATAAACAATATAAGTTTTTGATTATTACCCCCAGCACTTACTTTACTTTTATTAAGAAGTATAGTAGAAAATGGAGCTGGGACTGGTTGAACGGTTTACCCTCCCCTTTCTTCTGTAATCGCCCATGGAGGGGCTTCTGTTGATCTTGCTATTTTCTCTTTACATCTTGCAGGAATTTCATCAATTTTAGGGGCAGTAAATTTTATTACCACTATTATTAATATACGATCTATAGGAATTAGTTTTGATCGAATACCGTTATTTGTTTGATCTGTTTTAATTACAGCTATTTTATTATTATTATCATTACCCGTATTAGCTGGAGCAATTACAATGCTATTAACAGATCGAAATTTTAACACTTCTTTTTTTGACCCTGCTGGGGGAGGAGACCCAATTTTATATCAACATTTATTTTGATTTTTTGGTCATCCAGAAGTCTATATTTTAATTTTACCAGGATTTGGAATAATTTCTCATATTATTAGTCACGAATCTGGAAAAAAGGAAACTTTCGGTTCATTAGGGATAATTTATGCTATATTAGCTATTGGTTTATTAGGATTTATTGTTTGAGCACATCACATATTTACAGTAGGATTAGATGTTGATACTCGTGCATACTTTACATCAGCTACAATAATTATTGCAGTTCCAACAGGAATTAAAATTTTTAGTTGATTAGCAACATTTCATGGAACTCAGCTTTCATTTTCTCCAACAACTTTATGATCTTTAGGGTTTGTATTTTTATTTACAGTTGGAGGACTAACTGGAGTAGTTTTAGCCAACTCATCAATTGACGTTGTTTTACATGACACTTATTATGTTGTTGCACATTTCCACTATGTATTATCAATAGGTGCAGTATTTGCTATTATAGCTGGATTTATCCACTGATATCCTCTATTTACCGGACTTAGATTAAACCCAAAACTTTTAAAAAGTCAATTTGTAATCATATTTATTGGAGTAAATTTAACATTCTTCCCTCAACATTTTTTAGGATTAACTGGTATACCTCGACGTTATTCTGATTATCCTGACGCATATACTGCCTGAAATGTAATTTCTACAATTGGTTCATCAATTTCACTTTTAGGTATTATTTATTTTTTATATATTATCTGAGAAAGTATAATAACTCAACGTCAAGTAATTTTTCCTATTCAATTAAATTCATCTATTGAATGATATCAAAATACACCTCCTGCAGAACACAGTTATTCTGAACTACCTATATTAACTAATTAATTCTAATATGGCAGATTAGTGCAATGGATTTAAGCTCCATATATAAAGCCCATAGCTTTTTTTAGAATAAATGTCAACATGAGCTAATTTAAATTTACAAAATAGAGCCTCTCCATTAATAGAACAATTAATTTTTTTTCATGATCATGCTTTAATAATTTTAGTAATAATTACAACTTTAGTTGGTTACTTAATAATAACTTTATTATTTAATAAATTTACAAATCGATTTTTATTACATGGACAAATAATTGAAATAATTTGAACAATTTTACCTGCTATTATTTTATTATTTATTGCATTTCCTTCTTTACGTTTATTATATCTTTTAGATGAAATTAATGAACCCTCGATTACTTTAAAAACTATTGGCCATCAATGATATTGAAGCTATGAATATTCAGATTTTAATAACTTATTAGAATTTGATTCATATATAATTCCAACAAATGAATTGAAAATAAACGAATTTCGTTTACTTGATGTTGATAATCGAGTTATTTTACCTATAAACACACAAATTCGAATTTTAGTAACAGCAGCAGATGTTCTTCATTCATGAACTGTACCCTCTTTAGGTGTTAAAGTTGATGGAACACCAGGTCGATTAAATCAAACTAACTTTTTAATTAACCGACCAGGTCTTTTTTATGGACAATGTTCAGAAATTTGTGGAGCAAACCACAGTTTTATACCTATTGTAATTGAAAGAGTTCCCTCAAACTCTTTTATTAAATGAATTATAAATAACACTATTTAATCATTAGGTGGCTGAAAGCAAGCAAAGGTCTCTTAAACCTCATTATAGTAAATTAGCACTTACTTCTAATGAAAAAAAAATTAGTTAAATAAATAACATTAGTATGTCAAACTAAAATTATTATTACTATAATATTTTTTAATTCCACAAATAGCCCCAATTAGATGATTAACTTTATTTTTTATTTTTTTTATAATTTTTATTATATTTAATACAATAAATTATTTTAGATACTTTCCTTCTTCACCTAAACACCAAAAAAAATTAAATTTTAAAACAATAAATTGAAAATGATAAGTAATTTATTCTCAGTGTTTGACCCTTCATCAAGAATTTTTAATCTTTCATTAAATTGAATAAGAACCTTTTTAGGAATCTTATTAATTCCAATGAGCTATTGATTAATACCAACTCGTTACACAATTTTATGAAATAATATAATATCTATTCTTCATAAAGAATTTAAAACCCTATTATCAACAAAAAATAAGGGATCAACTTTTATCTTTATTTCATTATTTACTATAATTCTATTTAATAATTTTATAGGATTATTCCCATATATTTTTACAAGAACAAGTCATTTAACTTTAACTCTTTCACTGTCTCTACCTCTTTGAATCTCCTTTATATTATATGGATGGATTAATCACACACAACATATATTTGCTCATTTAGTACCTCAAGGAACACCTCCTATTCTAATACCATTTATAGTGTGTATTGAAACAATTAGAAACATAATTCGACCGGGGACACTTGCAGTACGTCTTTCAGCTAATATAATTGCTGGACATTTACTATTAACATTGTTAGGAAATACTGGACCCTCAATATCTTTAATTTTAATTAATATTTTATTAATTACTCAATTAGCCTTATTAACTTTAGAATCTGCAGTAGCTATTATTCAATCATATGTATTTGCAGTATTAAGAACACTATATTCTAGAGAAGTTCAATAATGTCAACACATTCTAATCATCCCTTTCATTTAGTAGATTATAGTCCTTGACCTCTTATAGGATCAATTGGAGCTATAACAACAATATCAGGATTAATTAAATGATTTCATAAATTTGATCCTTCTTTATTTATTTTAGGAAATATAATTACAATATTAACCGTTTATCAATGATGACGAGATATTGCCCGTGAAGGAACATATCAAGGATTACATACACAAGTAGTAACAACAGGACTTCGTTGAGGAATAATTTTATTTATTTTATCCGAAGTTTTTTTTTTCGTTTCATTTTTTTGAGCATTTTTTCATAGAAAACTTTCACCTAGTGTTGAAATTGGAATACAGTGACCTCCTATAGGAATTAATCCATTTAACCCTTTTCAAATTCCATTATTAAACACAGCAATTTTATTAACATCCGGAGTAACCGTAACTTGAGCACACCATGCTTTAATAGAAAATAACCATACACAAACATTTCAAGGATTATTTTTTACTATTTTATTAGGAATTTATTTTTCAATACTTCAAGCATATGAATATATTGAAGCACCATTTACTATTGCAGATTCTATTTATGGTTCAACATTTTTTATGGCTACCGGATTTCATGGACTTCATGTTTTAATTGGAACAATATTTTTACTTGTTTGCTTAATTCGACATTCAAATAATCACTTTTCAAAAAATCATCATTTCGGTTTTGAAGCTGCTGCATGATACTGACACTTTGTTGATATTGTATGATTATTTATATACATTTCTATTTATAGTGAGTGAGGTAGATAAATTTTATTTATATAGTATAAAGTATATATGACTTCCAATCATAAGGTCTATTAATGTAATAGTATAAATAATTTTTATTGTAGTACTATCAAGAATTTTATTATTAATAATTACATCTATTTTAACTATACTCGGATTTACTTTAGCAAAAAAAAGATTTTCAGACCGTGAAAAAAATTCACCATTCGAATGTGGTTTTGATCCAAAATCATCATCACGATTACCATTTTCTTTGCGATTTTTCTTAGTAACAATTATTTTTTTAATTTTTGATGTTGAAATTGCATTAATTCTACCTATAGTAATAATTTTAAACTACTCTAATATTATAGTTTGAACTTTAACCTCATTAATTTTTTTAATTATCTTATTAATTGGACTATATCATGAATGACACCAAGGAATATTAAACTGAACTGAATAAATAGGGTTGTAGTTAAATATAACATTTGATTTGCAATCAAAAATTATTGAATTATCAATCTACCTTGAATATGAAGCGATTTATTGCAATTAGTTTCGACCTAATTTTAGGTAATTATACCCTTATTCTAATTATTTAATTGAAACCAAAAAGAGGTAATTCACTGTTAATGAATCTAATGAGAAAAATTCTCCAATTAAAGAAATATGAAGTTCAAGAAAAAGCTGCTAACTTTATCTTTTAATGGTTAAATTCCATTTATATTTCTATTTATATAGTTTAAAAAAAACATTACATTTTCATTGTAAAAATAAAATTATTTATTTTTATAAATTACTAAAAAAAATTTCAATATATTCAAAAATTAAAATAATTTCCTTAACATCTTCAGTGTCATACTCTAAATATAAGCTATTTGAATAATTAAATAAAATAATCATTAAAATAATAATTCATAAAATAAAAATTAATATAAAAATTTTTAAATTATTACTTTGCAATATATTATTTAATTGAGAACACTGAATTAAATTTTTATAAATATTTTGTCTACCAAAATACTCTAATCACCCCTGATCAAAACTTTTATAAACTTGATTTCCAATATAAAAAGGATAATAAATAATTCCGTATGTTCTAATTATTGGTATAAATCACATGCTACCAATAAAATTAACAATTAAATAATTATTTAAAGATTTATTAATAAAATAAAAAGATACATTAGAAATTAAATAACCAGTAAAACCCCCTAATAAACATACCACGGGAGTTAAAATTTTTATAAAAAACGGTAAAATAATAACAATAGGGGAAGAAAAAATTAATCATCTTAATAAACTACCTCCAACAATTCTTATAAACAATAACCCTCTTATAGCATATATTATTACCCAACCTTCATCATTTAAATAATTTAAAGCACTACAATTTAAATCACCAGTTATAGAATAAAAAACTAAACGAAAAGAATAACAAACCGTTAGACCCGTTGAAAAAAAGAAAAGAAAAAAAGAAAAATAATTAATAGATCTAAAACTTACCGTCTCTAAAATTAAATCCTTAGAATAAAATCCAGCTAAAAAAGGTATACCACAAAGAGCTAAATTAGAAATATTAAAACAACTAGAAGTATAAGGTATATGAATTCTTAATCCACCTATTAAACGAATATCTTGATTATTATCTATATTATGAATAATAGCTCCTGCACATATAAATAATAAAGCTTTAAATAAAGCATGTGTTAATAAATGAAAAAAAGCTAAATTATAAAAACCTATTGATCAAATTCTTATTATTAAACCTAATTGACTTAAAGTAGATAAAGCAATAATTTTTTTTAAATCAAACTCAAAATTAGCCCCTAAACCACTTATAAATATTGTTAATCCTGATAATAATAATAATAAATTACCAAATCAAGAATCTAATAAAATATTAAAACGAATTAATAAATAAACCCCAGCAGTTACTAAAGTAGATGAATGAACTAAAGCACTAACTGGAGTTGGAGCAGCTATTGCAGCAGGTAATCAAGAAGAAAATGGAATTTGAGCTCTTTTAGTTATAGCAGCTAATACAACTAAACAACCAATAATCATTATAAAATAATCATTCTTTATTATTTCTAAATAAAAAATAAAATTTCAACTCCCATAATTTAATATTCAAGCAATTGCTAATAAAAAAGCAACATCTCCAATTCGATTAGATAGAGCGGTTAATATACCAGCACTATAAGACTTAACATTTTGAAAATAAATTACTAACAAATAAGAAACTAACCCTAAACCATCTCATCCTAATAGAATTCTAATTAAATTTGGACTAATAATTAATATTATTATAGAAAAAACAAATAATAATACTAAACAAATAAAACGATTAATATTTATATCATTTAATATATACTCTTTTCTATATAAAATAACTAAAGATGAAATTAATAAAACGAAAGACATAAATAAAAAAGTTATTCAATCAAATAAAAAAGTTATAATTAAAGAACAAGAATTTAAAGACATAATCTCTCACTCATAAAAATAAACTAATTCTTTAAAAATAAAAAACAAACTAAAAAAAAATATAGTTAATCTAATAGTTATTAAAAAAACAAATCTAATAAAACAAATTGACATTTTTTTCACGATTTAAAATGAATTATTTCATATCATTGACACCACAAATCAATATTTTAATTAAACTATTTAAATATAATCAAAATAAACAAAAATCTCTTTTAATAATCAATAAATTTAAAGGAAATCAATGTAAAAAAATCAAAAGAAATTCTCGAAAACTACCTCTTCTAAAAGAATAACTTCCAGAAAAAAATTTTCCATGTTGTCTATAAGCATATAAATACAAAGAATATGCAGCACTAAAAAAAGATAAAAAAGATAAAAAAAATATTGTTAAAAAAGAATAACTAACAATTCTATTTAATAATACAACTTCCCCTAACAAATTTAAAGTAGGAGGGGCAGCCATATTACTTGCACACAATAAAAATCATCATAATCTTATTGAAGGCATATAATTTAATAGCCCCTTATTAATAAATAAACTTCGACTACCCAAACGTTCATATCTAATATTAGCTAAACAAAATAAACCAGAAGAACATAATCCATGAGCAATTATTAAAGTATAAGAACCAGAAATCCCCCAATATGTTATTGTTATTAAACCTGATAAAATAATTCCTATATGAGCTACAGAAGAATAAGCAATTAAAGACTTCAAATCAATTTGACATAAACAAACTAATCTAACTAAAACTCCTCCCACTAATCTAATTCTAATTCAAATAAAATTTAATTTTAATCCTACTATTTGAATAATTGACAAAACTCGTAAAAGACCATAACCCCCTAATTTTAATATAATACCAGCTAAAATTATTGAACCAGAAACAGGAGCTTCTACATGAGCCTTAGGCAATCATAAATGAACTAAAAATATTGGTAATTTAACTAAAAAAGCTAAAATTATACAAAAATATAAAATTTCATAATTGAACATATAATTTATTAATAAATAAAAATTTATTGTTAATAATTTATCATATAAATAAATAATACCAATCAATATTGGTAAAGAAACTAATAATGTATAAAATAATAAATAAATCCCAGCCTGTAACCGTTCTGGCTGATACCCTCAACCCAAAATTAAAAATAGAGTGGGAATTAATCTTCTTTCAAAAAATAAATAAAAATTTAAAAGACTTACTCTTCTAAAAGACAAATATAAAAATAATAATAAAAACAATAAATTTAATAAAAATAAGTTTATAAAATTTTTCAATTTATAAATTAAATTACTTGCTATTATTATTAAACCACAAATTCAAAAAGTTAATAAAATTAAACCATAGGACATCATATCTTGACCTAAAAAATAAGAAAGACTTAAAAAATAATTATCTAAATTATTTAATAAAATATAAATAAAACTTAATATAAATAATATACATTGAACCATTCAAAATATATTTTTTATAAAACATAAAGGAAAAATAAATAAAATAAACAATAAAATTTTTATCATTATAAAATATTAAATGATTGAAAATAATCATTACCATGTGTACGAACCAAAGAAACCAAAATTGATAAACCTAAAGCACCTTCACATACTCTAAAAGTTAAAAATATTATTGTAAAATATATTTCAAAACTTAAATATATTAAATAAATAAAAACTATAAAAAATAAAGAAATAACAATATATTCCAAAGTTAATAGTATAGAAAGTAAATGTTTTCGATTAAAAACAAAACAAATAACCCCAATACTATACAAAACAACAGGAAAACCTATATAAATTAATATAATCATTAGTTTTAATAGTTTAATAAAAACATTGGTCTTGTAAATCAAAATTAAGAAATATCTTTTAAAACTTCAAGAAAAAAGAAAACTCTTTATCATTAATCTCCAAAATTAATATTTTAATTAAACTATTTCTTGAAATTATTCAATTAATTATATTTACTATATTAATTATTTCAAGCTTTATTTTTTTACAAATAAATCACCCATTAGCAATAGGATTGATACTTTTAATTCAAACAGTTTTAATATCTCTATTAACTGGTTTATTGGCAAAAACATTCTGATTTTCATATATTTTATTTTTAATTTTCTTAGGAGGAATATTAGTTTTATTTATTTATACAACCTCTTTAGCGTCAAATGAAATATTTTCTTTTTCAACAAAATTAATATTAAATAGAATAACTTGATTTTTAATTTTATCATTAATAATCTTACTAATTGATAAAACTTATTTATATAGATTTTTTGAAAACTTAGAAATAAGACAAATAAATGAAATAAAATTACTTACTCAAGAAAATACAATCAATATACATAAATTATATAACTATCCAACAAATACCACTACTATTTTAATTATAAACTATTTATTAATTACCATAATTGCAACAGTAAAAATTACAAAAATTTATTTTGGTCCATTACGAATAATAAAATAAAATGACAAAAGCCCTTCGTTTAAATCATCCACTATTCAAAATTGCAAATAATGCTTTAGTTGACCTACCAGCCCCCATTAATATTTCAACTTGATGAAATTTTGGGTCACTATTAGGATTATGTTTAATTATTCAAATTTTAACTGGTCTTTTTTTAGCAATACATTATACAGCAGATATCAATATAGCTTTTAATAGAGTAAATCATATTTGTCGAGATGTAAATTATGGTTGATTATTACGAACCTTACATGCAAATGGAGCTTCATTTTTTTTTATTTGTATTTATTTACATGTAGGACGAGGAATTTATTATAACTCATATTTATTTGTTCCAACTTGAACAGTAGGAACTATTATTCTATTTTTAGTAATAGGAACAGCATTTATAGGATATGTTTTACCATGAGGACAAATATCTTTTTGAGGAGCTACCGTTATTACAAATTTATTATCAGCAATTCCATACTTAGGAACAACTCTAGTTCAATGAATTTGAGGGGGATTTGCAGTAGATAACGCAACATTAACTCGATTTTTTACTTTTCATTTTATTTTTCCTTTTATTGTTTTAGCAATAGTTCTAATTCACTTATTATTTTTACATCAAACAGGATCTAATAACCCCATAGGATTAAATTCAAATATTGATAAAATTCCATTTCACCCTTATTTTACCTTTAAGGACATATTTGGGTTTATTGTTATATTAATAATATTAATTATATTAACTCTTATAAATCCTTATTTATTAGGAGACCCTGATAATTTCATTCCAGCTAACCCATTAGTTACCCCAATTCATATTCAACCGGAATGATATTTTTTATTTGCTTATGCAATTTTACGATCAATTCCTAATAAATTAGGAGGAGTAATAGCCCTAATTTTTTCAATTGCAATTTTATTTTTTATACCTTTAGCACACAATAGAAAATTTCAAGGAAATCAATTCTATCCAATTAATAAAATTTTATTTTGAATAATAATCACAACAATTATTTTATTAACTTGAATTGGGGCACGGCCTGTAGAAGACCCATATATTATAATTGGACAAATTTTAACAGTAATTTATTTCTCATATTTTATTATAAACCCAATTTTAACAAAATGATGAGATAATCTTATTAATTAGTTGATGAGCTTGAATAAGCATATGTTTTGAAAACATAAGATAGAAAATAATTTTCTATTAACTTTACTAAAATAAATTATATAAAAATAACATTAACAATAATAATTTAAACCCAATTACATAAAATAAATAATTTAATGAAAAAGGTAAAAAATTTTTTCATGCTAAATACATTAATTTATCATATCGAAAACGAGGTAAAGTTCCACGAACTCAAATAAATAAAAATCTAATAAAAACTAATTTAATGTAAAAAAAAACATTTAAAACATCAGCTCCTAAAAATATAATAACAAATAATATTCTCATAAATAAAATTCTAGAATATTCTGATATAAAAATTAAAGCAAAACCTCTTCTTCTATATTCAACATTAAAGCCTGAAACTAATTCAGATTCCCCCTCAGCAAAATCAAAAGGAGTTCGATTAGTTTCAGCTATAGAAATACTTAATCAAACCAAAACCAATGGTAATATAATAAAAAAAAATCAAATAAATTTTTGATAAAAATAAAAACTTAATAAATTATAATTATTTACTAAAAAAATAAAAGATAATAAAATTAAAGCTAAACTAACTTCATAAGAAATTGTTTGTGCAACAGCACGTAAAGCCCCTAATAATGCATAATTTGAATTTGAAGATCAACCAGCAATTATAACAGTATAAACCCCCAATCTTGTGCAACATAAAAAAAATAAAACCCCTAAATTAAAAGAAATTATTTTAATCAATATAGGTATAGAAAGTCAAATTAATAAAGATAAAAATAAAGAAAAAATAGGAGAAAAACAATAAGAAATATAATTAGATATTAAAGGATAAGTTTGTTCTTTAGTAAATAATTTAATAGCATCACAAAACGGTTGGGGTAACCCTAACAAACCAACTTTATTTGGACCCTTTCGAAGTTGAACATAACCTAAAACTTTTCGTTCTAATAAAGTTAAAAAGGCAACTCTTACTAAAACACAAATAATTAATATTAATATAGATAAAAAAGAAAAAAACCACTCAAAAAAAAACACGTACTATTTGTAAATAATTTACATTCATAAATTCTAAATTTATTGCACTAATCTGCCAAAATAGTAATATTAATAAAATTCTTTTTTAAAATATTATTATTTATATATTTGGTCCTTTCGTACTAAAATATATTAATTAAATAAAGATAGAAACCAACCTGGCTTACGCCGGTTTGAACTCAGATCATGTAAGAATAAAAAGTCGAACAGACTTAAATTTTAAACTTCTACACCTAAAATTATATCTTAATCCAACATCGAGGTCGCAATCTTTTTTATCGATATGAACTCTCCAAAAAAATTACGCTGTTATCCCTAAAGTAACTTAATTTAATAATCGTTAAAAACGGATCAAATGTTCATTAATTAATGTTATAAAATTTTAAAAGTTTATCATATTTTAATATCACCCCAATAAAATATTTTATAAAATAAAAATTAAATTTTTCTAAATAAATTAAATTCATAAAATATAAAGATTTATAGGGTCTTCTCGTCTTTTATAAAAATTTTAGCTTTTTAACTAAAAAATAAAATTCTATTATAAATTCTTATGAAACAGTTAATATCTCGTCCAACCATTCATTCCAGCCTTCAATTAAAAAACTAATGATTATGCTACCTTTGCAGCAGTCAAAATACTACGGCCATTAAAAAATTCATTGGGCAGGTTAGACTTTTTAAAAAATTCAAAAAGACATGTTTTTGTTAAACAGGCGAATATTATATTTTGCCGAGTTCTTTATAAAAACTTTTCATAAAAAATTATTTTTACAATATTTATATACTAATTTTATCATTATTATTTAATTTTATAAATTAAAATTTATATTTTAATAAAAAATAAAAATAAATTAAATAATTAAAATTTTTAAATAAATTATAACAAATTTATTAATGATAACTAATTCTAAGCTTACATTTTAAAAATTATTATTTAAAATTTTTTAATAATTTTTTACAGCTTATCCCATAAAAAATTAAAATTAAAAAATTATTTATTTATTTAATTAAATAAATAATTTTAAATTTATGAATTAAATTCATTTCTTAAAAAACTAGATACCTTTAAAAACGAATAACATTTCATTTCTAATTAATTTTTTAAAATAAATTTATCACGATAACTTTAAAAATTAATTAACTCTTTTAAAATCGAGAAAAATAAATTTTTATTATTTATTAGATAAACCCTGATACAAAAGGTACAATAAAATAAATTTTTTTATTATATAAATATTTTTCAAAATATTTCAATTTTCTTTCACAATACTAATAAACTATGATAAAAAATATTTATTCTTTAAAAAATACTAAAACTTTAAATAATATAATTATTTTTAATAAATTAAATAAACAATAAATAATATTAATAAATAAATTTTAATCAATTTATATTGATTTGCACAAAAATCTTTTCAATGTAAATGAAATACTTTTCTTAATAAGCTTTAAATTGTCATTCTAGATACACCTTCCGGTACATCTACTATGTTACGACTTATCTTACCTTAATAATAAGAGCGACGGGCGATGTGTACATATTTTAGAGCTAAAATCAAATTATTAATCTTTATAATTTTACATTTAAATCCAATTTTAATAAACTATTTCAAATTTAAATCCAAAAATAAATTTATTGTAATCCATTTCTTCTTAAATATAAGCTACACCTTGATCTGATATATATTTTAATAAAAATTAAAGAAAATTATTTTTCTTATAAAACATTCTTATAACGACGGTATATAAACTGATTACAAATTTAAGTTAGGTCCATCGTGGATTATCGATTATAGAACAGATTCCTCTAAATAGACTAAAATACCGCCAAATTTTTTAAATTTCAAGAATATATCTAATACTACTTTAATTAATAAATTAGATTTTTATAATAGGGTATCTAATCCTAGTTTAATAATAAAATTTTCAAGCTTCAATAAATTTTTATTTAAAATTTTTATAAATTTAAAATTTAACCTAATAAATCTATTTTAAAATTTTTAAATTATAATTTAACTTAAACTAATAAAATTTATTTGTATTATTTGTATAACCGCGGCTGCTGGCACAAATTTAACCAATACTCTTTAATATTACTATTTCTAAATTTCTTTAATTAATAATATTAATTACTGCGAATAAAATAAAATAAAATTATTTTTAAAATAATTATATATTCTCACAAAAATTTACATATAAAATAAATTAAAAATAAAATTTTAAGCTAAAATAAAACTTTATATTTTAATATAATAAATCATTTTATTTAATTTTATTTTATAAAAATACAAATAAATAATAAAAAATAATCATACAAAAAATTTAGAATAAATAGCATTAAAAATAAAAACTTGCACAAACAAAAATTAAAGAAATTATTACTAAATAACTATTAAAAGTTAAATCCTCCCATAGATTTAACAATATTTAACCCCCTAAATTAAATATTAAATTAAAAATAAAATTTATTTTTTTATTTATAAAAGAATAAAATAAAATAAATTATTTAATTTAATTTTATAAAAATACAAATAAATAATAAAAAATAATCATATAAAAAATTTAGAATAAATAGCATTAAAAATAAAAACTTGCACAAATAAAAATTAAAAAAATTATTACTAAATAACTATTAAAAGTTAAATCCTCCCATGGATTTAACAATATTTAACCCCCTAAATTAAATATTAAATTAAAAATAAAATTTATTTATTTTATTTATAAGAAAATAAAATAAAATAAATTATTTAATTTAATTTTATAAAAATACAAATAAATAATAAAAAATAATCATATAAAAAATTTAGAATAAATAACATTAAAAATAAAATTTTATTTACACGGAAGGAATAAACATGTTTTTTTTTTTTTTTTTTTTTAAAAAAAAAATTTTTTTAAGTTTACTGATAAGTTTACTATTAACAATTTTTTTTCACTGATACTATACTAGGTTATGATTAATAAATATATATATATATATAAATTATTTATATTTAAATAATTTTATATATCCATATAAAAAAAATTTTGGGAATTTGTAATGGGAGAGGGGAGAGATAAAATTTTATTATCAATATGTTCATATAACTTTATATATTTATATATTATTATAGATACACTGGTATTCTATATTTAATAAATTTATATATATTAATAGGATTTATTTTATGATAGTTATTAATATGAATATTTTATAATGATACTTTTATATTTTATATAAATTATATTTTATTTTATTTATATAAATATTATATATACATATAAATAAAATATTTATATATTTATTTATATGCATATATTTAAATTTATAAAAAAATTATTAAATTATATTGTAATATTAAATATTTATATGTATATATATATATAAATTTATATTAATATTTATTTTTAAAAATAACCATTTAAAATTAAAAAAATCATAATTTTACTATTTATTTATCTTACTAAAATAAATTAGTTAAAAACAAAAAATAAAAAAAAAAAAAAAAAAAAGGCTTCACAAAAGTTCCTATAAACATAAAATATGTCCAAAAAAAATATTTCAATATAAATTATATCTTATTTTATTAATAAAAAACTAGTTATTTAGTAATAATTTATTTTATTAA